AGTATTTGAAATGCACAATTCAGAAAAAGAAATCTTTCGATAGGATTCCGTATAAATTTACAATTCTTGGTCATTGAGATTCATGGTAATTCGGATTACTATTTAGGTATATATATTACCTCCTTTTTCTCTTTTAAAATAAATTACAATGATTGAAGTTTTTCTATTTGGAATCGTGTTAGGTCTAATTCCTGTTACTTTGGCTGGATTATTCGTAACTGCATATTTACAATATAGGCGTGGTGATCAATCGGACCTTTGATTAATTACTATCTCTTTTTTTGATTGACCTCCTACTTTCTTTAATACAAGGGAGGTCAAATTTAGATTGCGGTTCAAGTTAGTTAAGCTTTTTCAGTCTAATTTGATCTAATGATCTAAGAAAAATAAGGACGAAATCACGCTCTGTAGGATTTGAACCTACGACATCGGGTTTTGGAGACCCGCGTTCTACCGAACTGAACTAAGAGCGCTTTCTTATCAGAAGAGAGAAGACTTTAAAGACACTTTTTTAACCCCAACACGTCTTCGAATGAACGATTATATATTTATTATATATATATATATATGTTCATCCCTCGTTACTGCTCAACGGAGAAGGAATAGGTAGGGATGACAGGATTTGAACCTGTGACATTTTGTACCCAAAACAAACGCGCTACCAAGCTGCGCTACATCCCTCCAATTGGTCTACAGTGTCATTGTATAGAATTCCTATCTTGTTTTCCACATCTTTATTTTCTCCATTGATATATAGAATATATATGGGCATTTCGTCTTTTTGGTCCCATTTAACATATAATAGTAATATATAGTATAAAGGCTTATATACGTATGAAATACGGAACCTGTCGTAAAAAAAAATGAGTAGTTTTCGGTAATGCTCGGGAAGAAGGGGACGCTTTTTATGTTTTAAGAAAAAAATTATATTCACCCGATAGTTGTACATTTCAATTTTAATTAGGGATTCCGTGTACAAGGTTCTTAACTGCATATGCATCTGAGCATATATGTATTACCATTTTAGATTACAATAAAATATATTACAATAAAAAAAGGAAGGAGATTTTTCAATGCGAGATCTAAAAACATATCTTTCCGTGGCACCAGTATTAAGTACTCTATGGTTCGGGTCTTTAGCAGGTCTATTGATAGAGATTAATCGTTTTTTCCCAGATGCGTTGACATTCCCCTTTTTTTGATTCTAGTTATTGACACGGTACCAAATAACGAAGATTCGAGATACAATTAAATATTTGTGACTAATCCTTCACGCCCTTTTTCTCTTTTTTCCTTTTAGAATAAGAGGGAGGAAAGAGAAAAAAGTAAAAGGTGGATTCAACAGCTTCGAGACTTGGGTTCAAGTTTGAATTAAATAAAATTTTAAAATTTAAAAAGGGATGGAAGTAGAATAAACAAGGTGGGGTCTAGATATAGGACAAGACTCTTATACAGGGTACTTAAATGTAAACTTAAATGTAAATGAAATACTGTGATTTGAAATAAAGTTTATAAATCATTCTATTTTTTTTAGTATATTGGTTGCAGCGAAATTTTTCATAATTGGATTTCAAGTTAGTAACTTCTATTTTTTCCTTCCTTTCTTCTTCTTCGTTTTGGATCGAAAATAGAAGAGTCGCGTAAATCAAAAATCCAAAGGGGGTTCATGGCCAAGGGGAAAGATGTCCGAATAACGGTTATTTTGGAATGTACATGTTGTGTTCGAAACGGTGTTAATAAGGTATCAACGGGTATTTCCAGATATATTACTGAAAAGAATCGTCACAACACGCCTAATCGATTGGAATTGAGAAAATTCTGTCCATTTTGTTACAAACATACGATTCATGGGGAGATAAAGAAATAGATCGAATCGAGCACATGTATGTAACCCTTCGAAGGAAGGGGAAAAAATGACATTCTATATAAATAAAACATAGTTAAATATAATAGTTAATATAGTTAATATTATATATATATTATTAACATAATTAAATATAAACAAACCAAATCCTATTTATTATAATTCATTTTAGATCCGATCGAAATAGGATTTTCGGGATAAAGAATAAACTAAACAAACCATGGATAAATCCAAGCGACCTTTTCTTAAATCCAAGCGATCTTTTCGTAGGCGTTTGCCCCCGATCCAATCGGGGGATCGAATTGATTATAGAAACATGAGTTTAATTAGTCGATTTATTAGCGAACAAGGAAAAATATTATCTAGACGGGTGAATAGATTGACCTTGAAACAACAACGATTAATTACTATTGCTATAAAACAAGCCCGTATTTTATCTTTGTTACCTTTTCTTAATAATGAGAAACAATTTGAAAGAACCGAGTCGACCGCCAGAACTGTGGGTCTTCGAGCCAGAAATAAATAGGCTTACTCTTTCTTCATAAGAAAAAAAGGAATCGGGTAAGAATAAATCTTTTTTTTTTTGAGTGTGTTCATTCATTTTTACTAATTTTTTAGCATATTCATTTTGACTCTACCCTCCCGGAGTTCATTCTCCGGGGAAAACTACGTTTAAATTATTCCGGTGGATTCTTTCCAATCTACTTCTTTTATGATCTCATTCGAAATCATATAAAGACATTTTTTATTTGATATAGCTATTTGTGCAAGTATTTTACGATTAAGAAGCACCTGTTTCTTATATAGGTCGTGTATTAATCTACTATAACTATAGGATACCCCTATTTCACGAATTACTGCGTTTATTCGAGTGATCCACAAACGGCGAAAATTTCTCTTTTGTTTATCCCTATCCCGATGAGACGAAACCAAAGCTCTTATTTTCTGTTGAGTAATTGTTCGAGTAAGTCTTGAATGAGCCCCTCGAAAGCTTGATGCAAATAAACGAATTTTTGTTCTACGTCTCCGAGCTATATTTCCCCGTCTAATTCTGGTCATTGAATAAATGAAACTTTGACGAATAACCAATAGATTTCCTTTCTTTCAGTTATTCTTTTTCCCTTTCCTAGTCTATTAATAACAAAGCTTTTTTCCAATGTATAAACTAAAAATTCAAATGGCTTTGGCTACTATAACCTTCCCGACCACTATTTTTCTTTTTTCTAGGCATTTCACTTCGAAATAATAAATTTTATTTTACTAGGTATCAAAATAGAATAAATAAAAAATAGAAATGGATAAAGAAATAGCGGCTTCCTTCGTTTCTATGATTACTTCTTAAACGGTGAGGTTTTCTCTATACACCGGAGCCTTTACTTCATTTAATCAATGTTATTGGTAACTTGTATAGTTCACATTCTTTGGCTCTACCCATGAATTGTCCAGTAAGAGGTCTTTCACGATTAGATCTACTTACACAGTAACGGTATTTAATTATGAAAGTTGGCTGGGTAGCTAACCCTTTTAGTCCGTTCTTGCAAGAGGGGGCCTAAGTTTTCTATTTTTAAGTAAGATTTCCTCCGCTTAATGGATAACCATTTGCTACCAATGGAGAATTGCTTCTCATCTTAAATTGAGATGATTGGATTTGCACCAATGGAAACCATAAATTTCATACACAATAGAATGGATGGATTCTCTTTTTTTTTAGATACTGAATTGAATGGACTTCTTTTTCTATTCTATCCCATTCGCCGGTACTGATCATTGATACTAGAAAAAGTTTTCTTTCTTTTATCGCAGCTCATGATCTGAACGAGTCGCACATACACCCTAGTACATGTTCCTCGACGCTGAGGGCATCCCCGAAGCGCGGGGGATTTTGTGACATTTCTAATTGGCTGTCTTGTATTTCTAATAAGTTGTTTAATAGTTGGCATGTTGAAGCATATCATATAAATAATGGGCCGGTTTAGATCGATCCTAACCTGATGATTTTGAATGATTTGAATTACTTCTATTTAATTTTCTAGTAAATTAAGCAAAAATCTAAAATATGAAATCGAGGATTTACGCGAAATAAATAGAAATTCGGGCTATTTTCACCCAACCACCGCTACAAGATCAACAATTCCATAAGCTTGGGCTTCTGTTGCTGACATAAAAACATCTCTTTCCATGTCTTCCGAAACAACCCATAAGGGTTTGTCCGTTCTTTGTACATAAACCCTTGTGAGGGTTTCACGCAGTTTGAGCAGCTCTTCCGCTTCCAGGATAAATTCTCCCGTTTGTGCCTCATAAAAAGAACTAGCAGGTTGATGAATCATTACCCTGATGGTATAACAAAAGAGGGGTTCCTCCGTTTTGCATGCTAAATAGAAAAGAAAGATAAAGAATAAAAAGAAAAAAAGACAGAATTGAACAACCGTACGGGCATCTTTTATGCATTGCATACGGCTCTATAATAAAATTGACCCTGTGACCTTCCATCAAAGAAAAAAATAGGGTCTATCAGACCCAGATCGGTAAATGATCAAATTACCACCCTTCCTTTCGTACTTTCGTAGGAGTTCAAAAATACTATGATGGTTCCGTTGCTTTATATATATTTATATATTTTTATTATTATATTATTTGGTTTGTCTGTGTTTTAGCAATCCCAAAGTTGCTTTTTGTAAAATAAGGAAAAATATTTTATTTTCGAACTCTTTCAGAACATAATTAAGCCCCCCGTGCGAAAATAAAAAAGTTTGTGACGCTGAACTGGAATCCCCAATATAAAAAATAGGAAATACCTTTTATCTCATACTACTCTCTCGATACATAATCAAATGTTTTGAAAAAACAATAAAAATTTTTTATTTTGATATCGAATTCAAAGTGCCATGCTATTATTACTTAATATTCATATTCATACGGCGAAGGCATAGTCTTATTTTTTTCTCTTTAATAAAAACCTCATTGGCGCCAAGCGTGAGGGAATGCTAGACGTTTGGTAATTTCTCCTCCAGCTAAGATAAAAGATCCCATTGAAGCGGCTAATCCCATGCATATTGTCTGTACATCTGGTCGCACAAATTGCATTGTATCATAAATAGCCACTCCAGGGATAACCCATCCGCCAGGAGAGTTTATA